TAGTTTCGAGTGATCCGATACCCTTTTCGTTATAGATATTAGAAAAATGGAACCTACTACTAAATCTAATGAGTTAAAATGAAAGTCAAAAAGTAAAGGGCATTCTAAGGTCACTCTTCTTTTGTTCTAAAATGAAAAAATGAAAATAGAACAAATTAGATACAATAAAAAAGGGGGTTAAAATAGATATTTTTCCTATTTTCTTCCATATTAATTCAAAGTTGAATGAAGTTAAACAACAAAGTTCTTATTCTTTTTTTGTTTTAATATTCATTATTATTTTCATTATTTTAATTAGATTAGTTTACTCAACTCACGAGTTGCTCAATAAATCTGTTGATTTGGAATCACAGGATGGGTAGATGTCACAGATGATGAATTGATTTCTTACCTATGTCACTATATTTTTATTCGTCTGTAATGATTGATTGATGAATCAAAAATTTTCAATTGTATCTTTCAAGTGGTATTTTTGTTTATCTTCCTATTTTTTTTCTCAAAAATGGAAATTTAGGAAAGTGCTTTATAAACATATGTATAAAAAAAAATAAAATATTTCATTTAGCTTCTTTATGCCCATTATAACTAGTTATTTCGGTTTTCTACTAGCGGCTTTAACTATAACCTCAGCTCTATTTATCGGTCTGAGTAAGATACGACTTATTTGATTTGAAATTTTGAAATGAATTGGAAATTTTGGGATATTCTACAGTTCCTTACCGTGTCAATTTCCAATTCTTGGTCATCGAGATTAATGGTCAATACAGATTAATATTTAAGTATAGATATTACCTCCCCCTTTCTCTTTCAAACAAATTAAAATGATTGAAGTTTTTCTATTTGGAATCGTGTTAGGTCTCATTCCTATTACTTTGGCTGGATTATTCGTAACTGCATATTTACAATACCGGCGTGGTGATCAGTTGGACCTTTGATTAATTAACATCTCTTTGTTTAGTGACCTCCTATTTCTTTGTTTTAATCCTAATCCACGGGAGGTCAAATTCATACTTTAGACTGCTGTTCAATTATTTCAGTGTCATTCTCTCGATCTAACAAGAATGGAAATGGAATCACGCTCTGTAGGATTTGAACCTACGACATCGGGTTTTGGAGACCCGCGTTCTACCGACCTGAACTAAGAGCGCTTCATTTTCATAAAGAATTTTACGTGACCCCAATACATCGTGCATGCATATACTATATCAATATATATTGATATATTGATATTGAGTATGTATGTCCAATTTGAATCGTGATCCCTTGTTACTGCTCATATGATAAATAATAGTTAGGGATAGGGATGACAGGATTTGAACCCGTGACATTTTGTACCCAAAACAAACGCGCTACCAAGCTGCGCTACATCCCTTTGAATTGGTTTCCAGTGTCATTGGAAAGAATCTTTGTTTTGTTTTCCACATTTTAATTTTCTCCGTTGATATATATATATCAATTATCCTGCCATTTGTCTTTCTTTTTAGTTTCATATCCTATAATATAGGATATGAAACTAAAAAGAAAAATATTCTATATAATCTATAGGATAAAAATAAAATAAGAATATTTAATTAAATAAAAAATAGAATATAATATATAGAGTATAATAATAAAAAGAATAATCTATAAAAAGAATATTCTATTATATTCTAGAATAGAGACTATATACTCTATATAATAATAATAGTAATTGAATTATGAATAATCTTATAATAATCAAAATTATAATAATAAAAGACTTATTATATTATGAAGTAAAAAGAAATAGGAAATTCCCCTAAAACGGAAAAATCTTTTTAGGGAATGCTCGGGCAGAAATAGACCTTTTTTTAACAAAAAAAAAAAAGATATCTAATGAATCGTTGTACATTTCAATTTGAATTAGGAATTCTGCTGACAAATAGAAGTGGTTATTAATTAAATAACCATCTGATCATATTCCTATATGGAATTATGTATTAAAAATTACAATAAAGAATAAAAAGAAGGAGGATTTAAAATGCGAGATCTAAAAACATATCTCTCCGTGGCACCAGTGGTAAGTACTCTATGGTTCGGGGCTTTAGCGGGCCTCTTGATAGAGATCAATCGTTTATTCCCAGATGCATTGATATTCCCCTTTTTTTCATTCTAGTTATTGGCACGGGAAGGGGTTAAGAAGATTAGAGATCCAATCACATATCTGTGATTAATCCCCTCTTCTTTATTTCTTTTTTTTTTTAGAATTAGATTTTTTTAGAATTACAATAGAATAAGTTAGAAAAGAGAAAAAGGTGGATTCGGCCTCAGCGAAACTCGGAATCTGGCCCAGGCTTCAATTCCATTTCTTTTAATAATAGAGTGAGACCAGAAATGGAAATGGAATGGCTAGGGCGGGGGCAACAATATCATACAAGAGACTTAAATGAAAACTGAAATACTGTACAATGATTCGAAATATAGTTCGAAATCATTGTATTACTTAATTATTACTGTACTATTGTACTATATTAATACTATATTAAATTAATTACTGTACTATATTAATTGGAACGAAATCTTTCATAATTTGATTTCAAATTCTCAACTTCTACTTTTTTTTTTCTCCCTTTCTTCTTCTTCGCTTCGAATCCGAAAATAGAAGAGTTAAGTGAATCAAAAACCCAAAGGAGGTTCATGGCCAAGGGTAAAGATATACGAGTAAGGGTTATTTTGGAATGTACCAGTTGTGCTCAAACTAGTTTTAATAAGGAATCCAGAGGTATTTCCAGATATATTACTCAAAAGAATCGACACAGTACGCCTAGTCGATTGGAATTGAGAAAATTCTGTCCCTGTTGTTGCAAACATATGATTCACGCAGAGATAAAGAAATAGATAAAATTGATCGCGTCTGTGTCACCCTTCCCAAGAACATGAAAAATGATCTATTTTTCATATATATTCTATAAATTATATATAGAACATTTTATAACATATATTTCACTATATAACAACATATATTAAACATATATTAAAAAAAAAAAGAAACTAAAAATATAAATAAAACAAATCCCCTTTTGTAAGAAATAGGATTTTCGGGATAGGAATAAACAAACCATGGATAAATCTAAGCGACTCTTTCTTAAATCCAAGCGATCTTTTCGTAGGCGTTTGCCCCCGATTCAATCGGGGGATCGAATTGATTATAAAAACATGAGTTTAATTAGTCGATTTATTAGTGAACAAGGAAAAATATTATCTAGACGCGTGAATAGATTGACCTTAAAACAACAACGATTAATTACGATTGCTATAAAACAAGCTCGTATTTTATCTTCGTTACCTTTTCTTAATAATGAAAAAAGATTTCTTAATAATGAAAAACAATTTGAAAAAAGCGAGTCGACCGCTAGAACTAGTACTACTGGTTTTAAAAAAAAAAAATAAAGTTACTCTTCAATTTAATTCAAATTTGAATCTAAACTCAAATCAAATGTGGATTGATGTTTTGTTCGAAAACTACGACAATCCAATTTCGGTTGTCGTGTTGTAAGAAAAAAGATAATCGGTGAAGAAGAATAAATCTTTTTTTTTTATTGAGCGTGGTTGTTCATTTTGATGATTTTATCATAATCATATGAATTCTATTTTATCATACAAATCTCTACTCTACTACCCTCCCGGAGTTCAGTCTCCGGGGAATTTTTATTTTATGATCTCGTTGGCAATCATAAAAAGACAATTTCCCTTTAATATAGCTATTTGTGCAACTATTTTACGATTAAGAAGCAATTGCCTCTTGTACAGTTTATACATTAAATTACGATAACTATGGTATATTTTTTTTGGATTCTCACCAATTATTGCATTTATTCGACTGATCCACAAACCGCGAAAATCTCTTTTTTTCCTATCTCTATCCCGATGAGCTGAAACCAAAGCTTTTATTTTCTGTTGAGTAATAGTTCGAGTAAGTCTTGAATGCGCCCCGCAAAAGCTTGATGTAAATAAACGAATTTTTGTCCTCCGTTTCCGAACTATATATCCTCGTTTAATTCTGGTCATTGAATAAATGAGACTTTGATGAATAACTATTTGATTTCTTTTCTTTCAGTTATTCTTTTCCCCTTCCTAGTCTATTAATAACAAAAAATAGATTTTTCCAATGTATAAAATCAAAATTCCAAAGGCTTTTGCTACTCTAACCAACCTTCCCAACCACGATTTTTTTCTTTTTATTTCTTATTTTTATTTCTAAGCATTTAACCTCGAAATAAGAAATTGTATTGATACTAGGCTAGGTATCAAAAAAACATAGTAAATTAAATAGAAATAGATAAAGAAATGGTGGGTTCCATCGTTTCTATAATTACTTTTTAAACGGCGAGGTCCTCTATATACACCGGAGCCCCTTCCTTCATTTAATCAATGTTATTGTTAACTTGTACAGTTCACACTCTTTGGCTCTACTCATGAAATCTCTAGTAATAGGTCTTTCACAACGAAATCTAGCTATACAGTAACGGTATTTAAGTATGAAGATTAGCTGGGTAGTTGACCCTCTTAGTCCGTTCTTGCAAAAATAAGGACATAATTTTTCCGCTTTTTAATTGAAATAGGATTTTCCCCGCTTAATGGATAACCAGTTGCTACCAATGGGGAAGTCTTTCTCATCTTAAATTGCAAATTGAGGTGATTGGGTTTGCACCAATCGAAACCATAAATTTGATACACAATACAACAATATATATATATATATATTTTTAATAGTAATAGATTTTTTTTTAAGTTAAGGTAGTGTGAATGGAGTTCTTTCATTCATTATCTTAACCTATCACCGATACTGGAATAATTTGTTTCCTTTCTTTTGTCTTAGTCTATGATCTGAACGAGTCGCACATACACCCTAGTACACGTTCCTCGGCGCTGAGGGCATCCCCGAAGAGCGGGGGATTTCGTGACATTTCGGATTGGCTGTCTTGTGTTTCTAATAAGTTGTTTCATAGTTGGCATGGTGAGTCGTATACATAATGAGCTGGTTTAGATCAATCCTAACCCGATTTAATGAATTATTATTTCTATTAATAGAAATAATAATTCATTAAATCGGGTTATAAGATTAAGAGGATAAAATAAAATTTCAAATCGTGTAGTTGTGAAGAATCCTTGGGGCAAATTTTTTATTCAACCGCTACAAGATCAACAATTCCGTAGGCTTGGGCTTCTGCTGCTGACATAAAAACATCCCTTTCCATGTCTTCGGATATAAGCCATAAGGGTTTGCCCGTTTTTTGTACATAAACCCTTGTGATAGTTTCGCGCAGTTTCAGTAGTTCTTCCGCTTCCAGGATAAATTCTCCCGCTTGTGCCTCATAAAAAGAACTAGCTGGTTGATGGATCATTACCCTGATGATAGAACATAATAAAGGTTTCCTCTATCTCGCACGAGAAGGCGAGAGAGATAAATAATAAAAAAAAACAAAGATAGAATTGGACAACTGTACAGGCATCTTTTGCCTATTGCATACGGCTCTACTATGGAATTTTTTTTAATCGAAGAAATATAAAATATACTGGGACTATTAGACCCAGATCAGTAAATAATCCAATAACCATCCCTCCTTTTTTAGAGTATTTCAAAAAATACTATGATGGTTCCTTTGCTTTATTATTTCGTCTGTTATTCAGCAATCTCCAAGTTTCTTTTTTTTTTTCAAATAGTTATGAAAGAATATGAAAATTTTTTTTTCATACATAACATAATATAAATATTGTTAAAAGCTTTCCGGTGTGAAAACTGAAAACAAAAAACTTTGTGACACTGAAATAGTAGGCTCCCGATAGATCAGATAAAATCGTAAATACGCTTTTTTCAGACTACTTTTTCGATACATAATCGAATGGTTTTGAAAAAAAAAAATTGCATATCGAACTCGAAGTGCCATGCTATTATTACTTAATATTCATATGGCGAAGGCATAGTCTTTTATTTGAGAAAGAAAAGACTCATTGGCACCAAGCGTGAGGGAATGCTAGACGTTTGGTAATTTCCCCTCCTGCCAAAATAAAGGATCCCATTGAAGCGGCTAATCCCATGCATACTGTCTGTACATCTGGTTGTACAAATTGCATAGTATCATAAATAGCTATTCCGGGTATTACCCATCCGCCCGGAGAATTTATAAACAGATACAAATCTTTGTTATCGTGCTCTATACTGAGATATACCATAAGGCCAATAAGTTGATTCGATATTTGACTATCAACCTCTTGGCCTAAAAAAAGTAGTCTTTCCCGATAAAGTCGGTTGATTAGGATACAATTTTATCCCTTAAGAGCCGTACATGCACCTTTTGATGCATACGGTTCACCAAAAATCGCAAAAAGGAATCAATGTGTAAATTTCAACGCTCTTTCCTTTTTCATAATGGACTTTTTCGAACTTCTAACGAAAGGTCTTTTTCTTACATTTTTCAAGAAAGACGACTTTTGACCCCTTATATCTATATTATATATCTATATTATATCTATATTAATTTATATTCTATTATAATAGAATATAAGAAAAAAAAATAATGTACTAACCTTATTGAACTAACTTCTCATTGATGTATTGTTTTCATCGAGATCGGATCCAAATCGCAATGTAATTTTCTTGTTTCTGAATGAGCTTCTTCAATTCTTTAATTCTTTTAGGTTTCTGTTCCTACTCGGAGTAAAGATCTGCCCGATTTGGATTTGCACATATAGGACAAATACTGCAATACCACGTCTTTTTGCTACGACTTCCTTTTTTCTTTTCTGAATTTCTTATTTCATGTTTTCTGCAAAATATATGACATGATAGAAAAAATATATGACATGATAAAAGTAGTAATCGTAGATATATTACCAATTGGTTTTTTTTCTAAACAGAGCCTGGATGCTGCACTTTATTGGTCCAACCAAGCCAACCATAAATTATTCTAAATTTAGAATAGTAATCTGGATACCCCCCCCAAAAAAAAACCAAAAAATCGATCTAATTGCACTTCATTACACTTCACGCTCAAAATTTTTGATGATTCAATCAATCTTTTTGGGGGTGAAAGAGAGGATATCTCGATCGGGGGAGAGAACGGGGAAATCCCATATGGCTCAATATATCTGAAAAGTCACACTATATGTCAACCCAAGATGCATCTTCCTCTCCAGGACTTCGAAAGGGTACTTTTGGAACACCAATAGGCATTAAATGGAGAAAAAGAATGAAGTAGAATATCTCACTTTGATGTGGAAACGTAAGAATGGGTTTATTGTGTTAAAAATGATTTGTCTTTATCATATTGTATTTATAAATCATAAATAAAAAGGGAAGACCAAATGAATAAAGGAAAGTTCTTACGAATAGGTCCTTTGAGTGATAAACAAATATGTCTGCATTCATTGATATAAACACTCATATAAAATAGGGCAACCCCCCCCACCATTGCGTATTGTTACTTATCGGGTATAGAATAGATCTGCTTCTTTTTGTTCCTACGAAGATAATTGTTCCATTATTACTAAAAAACTAGAACAAATATGAATCCTTTACCCGAGAGAATCTACTGAAAAAAAAAAGGGGGGGTCCATAGTATAATTTTTTCCAGTGCAATAAAGTTACATAGTGTCTATTTTTTGTTGATATAAGAGGTATTCTCATGGGTTTGCCTTGGTATCGTGTTCATACCGTTGTATTAAATGATCCCGGCCGTTTGCTTTCTGTCCATATAATGCATACAGCTCTGGTTGCTGGTTGGGCCGGTTCGATGGCTCTATATGAATTAGCAGTTTTTGATCCCTCTGATCCTGTTCTTGACCCAATGTGGAGACAGGGTATGTTCGTTATACCCTTCATGACTCGTTTAGGAATAACCAATTCGTGGGGCGGTTGGAGTATCACAGGGGGGACTATAACGAATCCGGGTATTTGGAGTTACGAAGGTGTGGCCGGGGCACATATTGTGTTTTCGGGCTTGTGCTTTTTGGCGGCTATCTGGCATTGGGTCTATTGGGATCTGGAAATCTTTTGTGATGAACGTACAGGAAAACCTTCTTTGGATTTGCCAAAAATTTTTGGAATTCATTTATTTCTTGCAGGGGTGGCTTGTTTTGGTTTTGGCGCATTTCATGTAACAGGATTGTATGGTCCTGGAATATGGGTGTCCGATCCTTATGGACTAACCGGAAGGGTACAACCCGTAAATCCCGCATGGGGTGTGGAAGGTTTTGATCCTTTTGTTCCAGGGGGAATAGCCTCTCATCATATTGCAGCAGGAACATTGGGCATATTAGCGGGCCTTTTCCATCTTAGTGTGCGTCCACCCCAACGTCTATACAAAGGATTGCGTATGGGAAATATTGAAACCGTCCTTTCCAGCAGTATCGCTGCTGTCTTTTTTGCAGCTTTTGTTGTTGCTGGAACTATGTGGTATGGTTCAGCAACTACCCCGATTGAATTGTTTGGTCCCACTCGTTATCAATGGGATCAGGGATACTTCCAGCAAGAAATATATCGAAGAGTTGGTGCTGGGCTAGCCGAAAATCAAAGTTTATCAGAAGCTTGGTCTAAAATTCCTGAAAAATTAGCTTTTTATGATTACATCGGCAATAATCCGGCAAAGGGGGGATTGTTTAGAGCGGGCTCAATGGACAATGGAGATGGAATAGCCGTCGGTTGGTTAGGACATCCTATCTTTAGAGATAAAGAGGGGCGTGAACTTTTTGTACGTCGTATGCCTACTTTTTTTGAAACATTTCCGGTTGTTTTGGTAGACGGAGACGGAATTGTTAGAGCCGATGTTCCTTTTCGAAGGGCAGAATCGAAGTATAGTGTCGAACAAGTAGGTGTAACTGTTGAGTTCTATGGTGGCGAACTCAATGGAGTCAGTTATAGTGATCCCGCTACTGTGAAAAAATATGCTAGACGTGCTCAATTGGGTGAAATTTTTGAATTAGATCGTGCTACTTTGAAATCGGATGGTGTTTTTCGTAGCAGTCCAAGAGGTTGGTTTACTTTTGGACATGCTTCGTTTGCTCTGCTCTTCTTTTTCGGACACATTTGGCATGGTGCTAGAACCTTATTCAGAGATGTTTTTGCTGGTATCGACCCAGATTTGGATGCTCAAGTAGAATTTGGAGCATTCCAAAAACTTGGAGATCCAACTACAAGAAGACAAGTAGTCTGATAGAACATTCTTTTGTTCCTTTTCGACTTTATTTTATTTTGTTTTTGTTGTGATTTGAATTTGACATAGGGAACCGGATAAATCTTGATTTGAATCATTGCATTTTGTTTTACTCTTGTTCTTTCTTTTTCTTTATCCGGGAGAGGATCCCCCAAAAACAGGTATGAAAGCTATAATTGTAAACCACGATCAAATCTATGGAAGCATTGGTTTATACATTCCTCTTAGTCTCGACTTTAGGAATCATTTTTTTCGCTATCTTTTTTAGAGAACCCCCTAAAGTTCCAACTAAAAAGATGAAATGATTTTTAATTATCTCAATTGAAGTAATGAGCCTCCCAATATTGAGATATTGGGAGGCTCATTACTTCAACTAGTCCCCATGTTCTTCGAATGGATCTCTTAGTTGTTGAGAGGGTTGCCCAAAAGCAGTATATAAGGCATACCCAGTAAAACTTACAAGTAAACCAGATATAGAGATGGCAACTAGGGTTGCTGTTTCCATTATTATATAATTTCAAGACCACAATGGATCTGATAAGATCCTTTATTTACAGCGGAATGGTATACAAAGTCAACAGATCTCAATGAATAAAAAATAGGACTTATGGCTACACAAACCGTTGAGGGTAGTTCTAGATCTGGTCCAAGACGAACTGTTGTAGGGGATTTATTGAAACCATTGAATTCAGAATATGGTAAAGTAGCTCCGGGGTGGGGAACTACTCCTTTGATGGGTGTTGCAATGGCTCTATTTGCGATATTTCTATCTATTATTTTGGAGATTTATAATTCGTCCATTTTACTGGACGGAATTTCTATGAATTAGA